AATGAATTGCCTGATAAAAGGATTACCTTGATAGGGTAAATCATGTAATTAATATTACATTCATTATATTTAATAGAATTAAACTATTTCTAAAAGTATCAAAAACTTTTGTGCATCATACACCAAAATATAAAAAGATAAGCTAACTAAGCTACTGGGCTCATACCCCACTTATAAAGGTCCTAATCCTTTTCTTTTTAATTTTTAATAATTCATCAAAAATTGTATTTTTTATAATTTTATTAATAGGAACACTAATTTCTATTTCAGCTAATTCTTGACTAGGAGCTTGAATAGGTTTAGAAATTAATTTATTATCTTTTATTCCCCTAATAAGAGATAATAAATTAATATCAACAGAAGCCTCATTAAAGTATTTTCTAACTCAAGCATTAGCCTCTTCAGTGTTCCTATTTGCTACAATTTTATTTTTATTAAATTCAAATAGAATTAATTCTAATTTTTTAATAGAGATAATAATTTTTTCCTCTCTTCTATTAAAAAGAGGTTCAGCCCCATTTCATTTTTGATTCCCTAATGTGATGGAAGGTCTTTCTTGATTAAATGCATTAATCCTAATAACGTGACAAAAAATTGCCCCTTTAATATTAATCTCTTATATTATTTTCAAACCTTTAATTATTATTAGAATTATTTTATCAAGATTAATTGGTGCATTAGGAGGATTAAATCAAACCTCTTTACGAAAATTAATAGCATATTCTTCAATTAATCATCTAGGATGAATATTAGCAGCAATATATGATAGAAATTTAATATGAATGACTTACTTTATTTTTTATACATTTTTAACCTTTACAATAATTTTTATATTTAATATATTTAAAACATCTCATATAAATCAATTATTTACATTATCTTTTCATTCAAAAACAATAAAATTTTTTCTATTTTTTAATTTATTATCATTAGGAGGACTTCCCCCATTTTTAGGATTTTTACCAAAATGATTAGTAATTCAATCTTTAACAATAAATAATCAATTATTTTTATTAACTTTTATAGTTTTAATAACTTTAATTACTTTATATTTCTATATACGTTTATCTTATAGAGCATTTATATTAAATTATTACGAAAATAATTGAATAATTAATTCACTTTATAATTCAACATATTTAAATACTTTTATAACATATTCCTTTTTTTCATCTATAGGATTATTTTTAATATTTTCTTTATATTTTTTGCTTTAAGGCTTTAAGTTAAATAAACTAATAGCCTTCAAAGCTATAAATATAAGAATAATCTTTTAAGCCTTAGTAAACATTTACTCCTTTAGAATTGCAGTCTAATGTCATTATTGACTATAAAGCCAATTATTTATGATTAAAGAGAATAATTCCCATAAATAGATTTACAGTCTATTGCCTAAATTTCAGCCATTTAATCGCAACAATGGTTATTCTCTACTAATCATAAAGATATTGGAACTTTATACTTTATTTTTGGAGCTTGAGCAGGTATAGTGGGAACTTCATTAAGAATTCTTATTCGAGCAGAATTAGGTCATCCTGGTGCATTAATTGGTGATGATCAAATTTATAATGTAATTGTTACAGCTCACGCTTTTATTATAATTTTTTTTATAGTAATACCAATTATAATTGGAGGATTTGGAAATTGACTAGTACCAATTATATTAGGAGCTCCAGATATAGCTTTTCCTCGAATAAATAATATAAGTTTTTGACTTTTACCTCCAGCATTAACATTACTTCTAGTAAGTAGTATAGTAGAAAACGGAGCTGGAACAGGATGAACTGTTTATCCTCCTTTATCTTCTAATATTGCTCATGGAGGAGCTTCTGTTGATTTAGCTATTTTTTCTCTACATTTAGCTGGAATTTCTTCAATTTTAGGAGCAGTAAATTTTATTACTACAGTTATTAATATACGATCTACAGGTATTACATTTGATCGTATACCTTTATTTGTATGATCAGTAGTAATTACTGCTTTACTTTTATTATTATCATTACCTGTACTGGCTGGAGCAATTACTATATTATTAACTGACCGAAATATTAATACTTCATTCTTTGATCCCGCTGGAGGAGGAGATCCTATTCTATATCAACATTTATTTTGATTCTTTGGTCACCCTGAAGTTTACATTTTAATTTTACCTGGATTTGGAATAATTTCTCATATTATTAGTCAAGAATCAGGTAAAAAGGAAACATTTGGGTCATTAGGAATAATTTATGCAATATTAGCAATTGGACTTTTAGGATTTATTGTATGAGCTCATCATATATTTACAGTAGGAATAGATGTAGATACACGAGCTTACTTTACATCAGCAACTATAATTATTGCTGTTCCAACAGGAATTAAAATTTTTAGTTGACTTGCTACCCTTTATGGAACCCAATTAAATTATTCTCCAGCTACTTTATGAGCTTTAGGATTCGTATTCTTATTTACAGTAGGAGGATTAACTGGAGTTGTTTTAGCTAATTCATCTATTGATATTATTTTACATGATACATATTATGTAGTAGCTCATTTCCATTATGTACTTTCTATAGGAGCTGTATTTGCTATTATAGCAGGATTTGTACATTGATATCCTTTATTTACTGGATTAACATTAAATACAAAAATATTAAAAAGTCAATTTACTATTATATTTATAGGAGTAAATTTAACCTTTTTCCCACAACATTTCTTAGGTCTTGCAGGAATACCACGACGATATTCTGATTATCCTGATGCTTACACAACTTGAAATGTAATTTCAACTATTGGTTCAACAATTTCTTTATTAGGAATTTTATACTTTTTCTTTATTATTTGAGAAAGTTTAGTTTCCCAACGACAAGTTATATTCCCAGTCCAATTAAATTCATCTATTGAATGATTACAAAATACCCCACCAGCTGAACATAGTTATTCTGAGTTGCCATTATTAACTAATTTCTAATATGGCAGATTAGTGCAATGGATTTAAGCTCCATATATAAAGTATTTTACTTTTATTAGAATTACTAATGTCAACATGAGCAAACTTAGGTTTACAAGATAGTTCTTCACCACTAATAGAACAATTAATTTTTTTTCATGATCATACTTTATTAATTTTAGTAATAATTACTGTCTTAGTAGGTTACTTAATAATTATGTTATTATTTAACAAATATGTAAATCGATATCTTTTACATGGACAAACTATTGAAATTATTTGAACTATTTTACCAGCAATTATTCTATTATTTATTGCTTTTCCATCTCTTCGGTTATTATATTTATTAGACGAAATCAATGAACCTTCAATTACTTTAAAAACTATTGGACATCAATGATATTGAAGTTATGAATATTCAGACTTTAATAATATTGAATTTGATTCTTATATAATCCCATCTAATGAATTATCATTAGATAGATTCCGATTATTAGATGTAGATAATCGAATTGTATTACCTATAAATTCTCAAATTCGAATTCTAGTAACAGCTGCAGATGTAATTCATTCTTGAACAATTCCTGCTTTAGGTGTAAAAGTTGATGGAACCCCTGGACGACTAAATCAAACTAATTTTTTAATTAATCGACCAGGTTTATTTTATGGACAATGTTCAGAAATTTGTGGGGCTAATCACAGTTTTATACCAATTGTAATTGAAAGAATCCCTGTAAATTACTTTATCAAATGAATTTCTAATAATATAAACTCTTCATTAGATGACTGAAAGCAAGTACTGGTCTCTTAAACCACTTTATAGTAAATTAGCACTTACTTCTAATGAAAAAATTAGTTAAATAAATAACATTAGTTTGTCAAACTAAAATTATCAATTTATTGATATTTTTTAATTCCTCAAATAGCACCAATTGGTTGATTAAGTTTATTTATTATTTTTTCTATTGCATTTGTAATTTTTAATATAATAAATTATTATTCTTTTATTCCTTCTATACCTAAATCAAGCCTTTCAATTAAAGCTCAATCAATTAATTCATTAAATTGAAAATGATAACAAATTTATTCTCAGTATTTGATCCTTCTTCTAGTATTTTCAATTTATCACTAAATTGACTAAGAACTTTTCTAGGAATTTTAATAATCCCATCTGCCTATTGACTTATACCTTCACGTTATCATATTTTCTGAAATAATATTTTATTAACTCTTCACAAAGAATTTAAAACTCTATTAGGACCTATAGGAGCTAATGGTTCAACTTTTTTATTTGTCTCATTATTTTCAATAATTTTATTTAATAATTTTATAGGATTATTTCCATATATTTTTACAAGAACAAGTCATTTAACTTTAACATTAACATTAGCCTTACCTTTATGATTAAGCTTTATATTATTTGGATGAATTAATAATACTCAACATATATTCGCCCATCTAGTTCCTCAAGGAACACCTGCTGTATTAATACCATTTATAGTATGTATTGAAACAATTAGAAATATTATTCGACCTGGAACCTTAGCTGTACGACTAACAGCTAATATAATTGCAGGACACTTATTACTTACTTTATTAGGAAATACAGGTCCTTCAATATCTACTATTTTATTAAGAGTATTAATTATTACTCAAATTGCCTTACTAGTTTTAGAATCAGCAGTTGCAATAATTCAATCTTATGTATTTGCTGTTCTTTCTACTCTTTATTCTAGAGAAGTAAATTAATGTCAACTCACTCAAATCACCCATTCCATTTAGTCGATTATAGACCATGACCTTTAACTGCCTCAATTGGAGCAATAACAACTGTTGCTGGAATAGTAAAATGATTCCACCAATATAATATATCTTTATTCCTTTTAGGAAATATTATTACTATTTTAACTGTATATCAATGATGACGAGATGTTTCTCGTGAAGGAACATTCCAAGGTCTTCATACTGAAGCTGTAACTACAGGATTGCGATGAGGAATAATTTTATTTATTTTATCAGAAGTTTTATTCTTTGTTTCTTTTTTTTGAGCTTTTTTTCATAGTAGTTTATCCCCTTCTATTGAATTAGGAGCTGTTTGACCTCCAATAGGAATTACACCATTTAATCCATTTCAAATTCCATTATTAAATACTGTAATTTTATTAACTTCAGGAATTACAGTAACTTGAGCTCATCATAGCTTAATAGAAGGAAATTATTCTCAAACAACACAAAGTTTATTTTTTACAGTAACTTTAGGTATTTATTTTACAATTCTTCAAGCATATGAATATATTGAAGCACCTTTTACTATTGCTGATTCAGTTTATGGATCAACATTTTTCATAGCAACAGGCTTTCATGGAATTCATGTATTAATTGGAACTACATTTTTATTAATTTGTTTAATTCGACATTTAAATAACCATTTCTCTAAAAATCATCATTTTGGATTTGAAGCCGCTGCATGATACTGACACTTTGTTGATATTGTATGATTATTCCTTTATGTATCAATTTATTGATGAGGAGGTTAATTAATTAATTATCTATATAGTATAAAAAGTATATTTGACTTCCAATCATATGGTCTATTATTAATAGTATAGATAATTTTATCAATTTTAACAATAAGTTTAATTATTTTATTAATTTCTGTAGTAGTAATATTATTAGCATCTATTTTATCAAAAAAAACATTAGTTGATCGAGAAAAATCTTCTCCTTTTGAATGTGGATTTGATCCTAAATCATCTTCCCGTTTACCTTTTTCTCTTCGATTTTTTTTAATTACAATTATTTTTCTTATTTTTGATGTAGAAATTGCACTAATTCTACCAATTATTTATATTATTAAATTTTCAAATCTTTTTATTTGAACTACCACATCAATTATTTTTATTTTAATTTTATTAATTGGTCTTTATCATGAATGAAATCAAGGAATACTAAATTGATCTAATTAATAGGGTTGTAGTTAACTATAACATTTGATTTGCATTCAAAAAGTATTGATTATTCAATCTACCTTGAATATGAAGCGATACATTGCAATTAGTTTCGACCTAATCTTAGGTATAATTTACCCTTATTCTTTAATTGAAGCCAAAAAGCGGCTTATCACTGTTAATGATAGAATTGAGATTTATACTCCAATTAAAGAAGTATGATGTTCAAGAAAAAGCTGCTAACTTTTATCTTTTAATGGTTAAATTCCATTTATACTTCTTTAATTTATATAGTTTAAATAAAACATTACATTTTCATTGTAAAATTAAAAAAATATTTTTTATAAATTACTAAAAAAAATTCACAATATATTCAAAGATAAATTTATCTCCCTAACATCTTCAGTGTCATACTCTAACTATAAGCTATTTGAATAAAAACAAATTATAAATATATATATAACTACAATTCAAAGAATAAAACTTAATAAATAAACCTTTAAATTATTATTTTGTAATACCTGATTTAATTGAGAATTTTTAACTAAATTATAATACAATTGTTGACCTCCAAAATATTCAGATCAACCCTGATCAAAAGACTTAACAACTAATTTACCAATGATTAAAGAATAATTTATAATTCCATAAGTAGAAATATAAGGTATAAATCATATTGAACCTAAAAAATAAGAAAAATTATAATTATTTAAAGCCCTATTAAAAAAAAATAAAGAAATATTAGAAATTAAATAACCTATTAGCCCACCCACAATACATACAAATAAAGTTAATAATTTTAAATAAAAAGGTAAAATAATTAATATAGGACTAGAGAAAATTAATCATCTTAATATTCTTCCTCCAAAAATTCTTAAAATTAATAAACCTATTATACTCTTTAATATTACTCAACCTTCATCATTTAATATATTTAAAGAAGAAAAATTTGAATCTCCAGTTATAGTATAATAAACTAATCGAAATGAATAACAAACTGTTAAACCAGTAGAAAAAAAATATAAAAAAAAAGAAAATATATTAATATAAGATAAAGAAACTATTTCTAAAATTAAATCCTTTGAATAAAATCCAGCCAAAAAAGGCATTCCACATAATGCTAAATTTGCAACATTAAAACAAGAAGAAGTTAAGGGCATTATTAATCTTAATCTACCTATTAAACGAATATCTTGACAATTATTTATATTATGAATAATAGCTCCTGCACACATAAACAATAAAGCTTTAAATAAAGCATGAGTTAGCAAATGAAAAAATGCTAATTTATAATAACCTATTGACAAAATACTTATTATTAATCCTAATTGACTTAAAGTTGATAAAGCAATAATTTTTTTTAAATCAAATTCATAATTAGCTCCTAATCCAGCTATAAATATAGTTAATCCAGAAATTAATAATAATAAATTTCCTATTCAAGATCTTCTTAAAACAATATTAAATCGAATTAATAAATAAACCCCTGCAGTTACCAAAGTAGAAGAATGAACTAAAGCAGAAACAGGAGTTGGAGCAGCTATTGCAGCAGGTAATCATGAAGAAAAAGGAATTTGAGCACTTTTAGTTATTGCTGCTAATATTACTAAACTACCAATAATTAATATTTCTAAATCACTTTTCATTATTTCTAAATAAAATACATAGTTTCATCTTCCATAATTTAATATTCAAGCAATAGCTAATAATAAAGCTACATCTCCAATTCGATTAGATAATGCTGTTAATATTCCTGCATTATAAGACTTTACATTCTGAAAATAAATTACTAAACAATAAGAAACAAGACCTAACCCATCTCAACCAAGTAAAATTCTAATTAAATTTGGACTAATAATTAATAATATTATTGAACTAACAAATATTAACACTAATATAATAAATCGATTAATTTTGTAATCACTACTTATATATTCCTTTCTATAAAAAATTACTAAAGAAGAAATCATTAATACAAATGATATAAAAATTAAACTTATTCAGTCAAATAATAAAGTTATAACAATATTCATTGAATTAAAAGATACAACTTCTCACTCAATAAAAATACTATAATCATTTATAATAAAAATAATACCTAGTAAAAAACTAGATAGTCTAAAAAAAAACAAGAAAACAAATCTAATTGTACAAATTGATAAATATTTCACGGTTTAAAGAGAATAATTCCCATCAATGACACCACAAATCAATATTTTACTTAAACTATTTAAACATAACCATAATATACATATATCTCCCTTTAAAATTAATAAATTTAAAGGAAATCAATGTAAAAATAAAAGTAAAAATTCTCGAATAGAACCTCCTCTAAATGAATATGTCCCTGAAAAAATTTTTCCATGTTGTCTATATGCATATAAATATAATGTATAAGCAGCACTAAAAAATGATAATAAAGATAATATTAATATAGAAACCCAAGATCAACTTACAATTCTATTAATTAAAGAAATTTCCCCTAATAAATTTAATGTAGGAGGAGCTGCTATATTAGCAGAACTTAATAAAAATCATCATAAAGATATAGATGGTATAAAATTTAGTAATCCCTTATTAATTAATAATCTACGACTACCTAATCGTTCATAAGAAATATTAGCTAAACAAAATAAACCAGAAGAACATAATCCATGAGCAATTATTAAAGTATAAGAACCACAAATACCAGAATAAGTTATTGTTATTAATCCTGCTAAAACAATCCCTATATGAGCAACTGATGAATAAGCAATTAAAGCCTTTAAATCTGTTTGACGTAAACAAATTAAACTGACTAATACACCTCCTACTAGTCTAATTCTAATTCAAATATAATTAAATTTTAATCCTATTAATTGCATAAAAGGTAAAACCCGTAATAAACCATACCCCCCTAATTTCAATATAATTCCAGCTAAAATTATAGACCCAGAAACTGGAGCTTCTACATGAGCCTTAGGAAGTCATAAGTGAACTAAAAATATTGGTATTTTAACTAAAAAAGCTATTACTAATGAAAAATATAAAATCTCTATCTCAAATATATAATTATTTAATAAATAAAAATTTATAGTACCTGTAACCTTATAAGTATAAAAAATACCCACTAATATAGGTAAAGAAACTAATAATGTATAAAATAATAAATAAACACCAGCTTGTAAACGCTCAGGTTGATATCCTCAACCTAAAATAAGAAATAAAGTAGGAATTAATCTTCTTTCAAAAAATAAATAAAATATAAACAATCTTATTCTTCTAAAAGTTAATACTAATAAAATTAATAATAAAACAATATTAATTAAAAATAAATTTACATAATTATTATATTTAAAAATAGATTCTCTAGCCATCAATATTAAAGAAATAATTCATAAACTTAATAAAATTAATCCATAAGAAATTATATCACAACCAAAAAAATAAGATACAGATATAAAATAATTTCTATATATATTTATTAAAATAAAAATAAATCTTAATAAAAATAGAAAACTTTGAACCATTCAATAAGTATTATGTATTAAACATAAAGGAAATAAAAATAAAATAAAAATAATAATTTTTAACATTGCAAAATATTAAATCTTTGAAAATAATCATTACCATGAGTACGAATTATTCTAACTAAAATAGAAAGACCTAATGCTCCTTCACATACACTAAAAGTTAAAAATATTATTCTAAAAAAAAATTCAAAATTAAGTATATTTAAATAAATAAATAATAATAAAAATAATCTTAAAACAATATATTCTAATCTTAATAATATTGATAATAAATGTTTACGATTAGAAACAAAAGTAAACACCCCTATAATAAATAAAATACTCGATAAAATTCAATTTAAAATTGTTAACATTAGTTTTAATAGTTTAATAAAAACATTGGTCTTGTAAATCAAAAATAAGAAATATTCTTTTAAAACTTCAAGAGAAAAGAAATTTCTTTATCATTAATCCCCAAAATTAATATTTTAATTAAACTACCTCTTGATATTATACAATGAATTTTATTAACATTATTACTTATTTTTAATTTTATTTTTTTTAATATAAAACATCCTTTAGCTATAGGATTAACATTATTAATCCAAACAACATTAATTTGCCTAATTTCAGGATTAATAACTAAAACATTTTGATTTTCTTATATTCTATTTCTAGTATTTTTAGGTGGAATATTAGTTTTGTTCATTTATGTTACATCATTAGCTTCTAATGAAATATTTTCATTTTCAATTAAATTAATAATAACAACAATTATTATATTTTTACTAAGAATATTCATTTTATTCTTTTTAGATAAAAATATTCTTACACAATATTCAAATATAGAAATTAAATCAATTTTTGATATAAATTCATACCTTACAGAAAATTCTATGTCTCTCATAAAATTATATAATTATCCAACAAATTTATTAACTATTATATTAATAAATTATTTATTAATTACTTTAATCGCTGTAGTTAAAATTACTAAATTATTTAAGGGACCCCTACGACCTATATTCAACTAATGAACAAACCTTTACGAATTAAACACCCTATTCTTAGAATTGCAAATGGAGCTCTAGTAGATCTTCCAGCACCTATTAATATTTCTGCATGATGAAATTTTGGATCACTTTTATTTTTATGCTTAATAATTCAAATTCTTACTGGACTATTTTTAGCCATACATTATACAGCAGACATTAATTTAGCTTTTAATAGTGTTAATCACATTTGTCGAGATGTAAATTATGGATGATTATTACGAACTATACATGCTAATGGTGCATCATTCTTCTTTATTTGTATTTATTTACATGTAGGACGAGGAATTTATTATGGTTCATATTTATTTACTCCAACTTGATTAGTAGGAGTAATTATCTTATTTTTAGTAATAGGAACTGCATTTATAGGATATGTATTACCATGAGGACAAATATCTTTTTGAGGAGCTACTGTAATTACTAATTTACTTTCAGCTATCCCATATTTAGGAATTGATTTAGTACAATGAGTATGAGGCGGATTTGCAGTTGATAATGCTACTCTTACACGATTTTTTACATTTCATTTTATTTTACCTTTTATTGTATTAGCAATAACAATAATTCATATTTTATTTTTACATGAAACAGGTTCTAATAATCCTATAGGAGTAAATTCAAATATTGATAAAATCCCATTTCATCCATATTTCACATTTAAAGATATTGTTGGATTTATTGTAATAACAATAATTTTAATTTTATTAGTTTTAATTAATCCTTACTTATTGGGAGATCCTGATAATTTTATTCCAGCTAATCCATTAGTTACACCCGTACATATTCAACCTGAATGATACTTTTTATTCGCATATGCTATTCTCCGTTCTATTCCTAACAAATTAGGAGGAGTAATTGCTCTTGTACTTTCTATTGCTATTTTAGCTATTCTTCCATTTTATCATTTAAGTAAATTCCGAGGTATTCAATTTTACCCTATTAATCAAATTTTATTTTGATTAATAACAGTAACTGTAATTTTATTAACATGAATCGGAGCACGACCAGTTGAAGAACCTTATGTTTTAATTGGACAAATTTTAACAGTAGTATACTTTTCTTATTTCATATTTAATCCTCTAATTATTAAATGATGAGATAATCTATTAAATTAGTTAATGAGCTTGAAATAAGCATATGTTTTGAAAACATAAGATAGAAATTAAATTTTCTATTAACTTTACTAAAAAAAAATATCTAAATTAAATAAATTAAAAAAACCTTAAATCCTACAAAAAATAACAAAAAATTTAATGAAAAAGGTAAAAATCTTTTCCAAGCTAAATATATTAATTTATCATAACGAAAACGAGGTAAAGTCCCCCGAACTCAAATAAATATAAAAGAAACAAAAGTTAATTTAATATAAAATAACAAAGAAAATACATCACTTCCTAAAAATATAATACAAAATAATATTCTTATAAATAAAATACTTGCATACTCAGCTAAAAAAATTAAAGCAAATCCACCTCTACTATATTCTACATTAAATCCAGAAACTAATTCAGATTCCCCTTCCGCAAAATCAAAAGGAGTCCGATTAGTTTCAGCTAAAGAAATTCTAAATCAAACTAAAGCTATAGGAAATATAATAAATAAAAATCAAATAAATAATTGATATTTATAAAATATTAATATATTATACCCTCCAATTAAAAAAATAAAACTTAATAATACTAAAGCTAATCTAACTTCATAAGAAATAGTTTGAGCAACTGCCCGTAACCCTCCTAATAAAGCGTAATTAGAATTAGAAGACCACCCAGCAATTATTACAGTATAAACTCCTAAACTTGTACAACATAAAAAAAATAATAAACCTAAATTAAAAGAAAAAAGTTTAACAAATAAAGGTATACATATTCAAACTAATAAAGAAAGAAATAAAGAAAAAATAGGAGAAAAATAATAAGAAATATAATTTGATAATAACGGATAAGTTTGTTCCTTAGTAAATAATTTGATCGCATCACAAAAAGGTTGAGGAATACCTGCAATACCTACCTTATTAGGACCCTTACGAATTTGAATATATCCTAAAACTTTACGTTCTAAAAGAGTTAAAAATGCAACTCTAACTAATACAAAAATAATTAATAATAAACTACCAACAATAAATAATAAATTTTCTAAAAAAAACAAGTACTATTTGTAATAAAAATTACATAAATAAATTCTAAATTTATTGCACTAATCTGCCAAAATAGTATAAATTAATTATATTCAATATAAAAATAATTATTTATTAAATATTAGGTCCTTTCGTACTGAAATATTTTAATTTTTTAAAGATAGAAACCAACCTGGCTTACGCCGGTTTGAACTCAGATCATGTAAGAATTTAAAAGTCGAACAGACTTAAAATTTAAGCGGCTACACCTAAAATTATATCTTAATCCAACATCGAGGTCGCAATCTTTTTTATCGATATGAACTCTCCAAAAAAATTACGCTGTTATCCCTAAAGTAACTTATTTTTTTAATCGTTATTAACGGATCAATTATTCATAAATTAATGATTTTTAAAAAATTAAAAGTTTATTAAATTTTAATATCACCCCAATAAAATATAATTAATTATTATAATAAAAAAAATCTACAAAATTCTAATAATTTATATATAAAGATTTATAGGGTCTTCTCGTCTTTTAATTTTATTTTAGCTTTTTAACTAAAAAATAAAATTCTATTATAAATTTTTATGAAACAGTTAATATCTCGTCCAACCATTCATACCAGCCTTCAATTAAAAGACTAATGATTATGCTACCTTTGCACAGTTAGTATACTGCGGCCATTTAAATAATTCAGTGGGCAGGCTAGACTTTTAAAAAAATTCAAAAAGACATGTTTTTGTTAAACAGGCGAACATTATTTTTGCCGAGTTCTTTATAAAAACTTCTCAATTTATTATATTTATACAATATAATATACTAATTTTATCATTATTTTTTTATTTTTTTAATTAAAATAAATACTTTAATACATAATTAAAATTTAATAAATAATTAATATAATAAAATAAATTATAACAATTTCATTAATAATAGCTATTTCTAAGCTTATATTTATTAAATTATTTAATAATTTTTAATAGTTTATTTCATAGCTTATCCCACAAAATATTAAAATAAAATAATTATTTAATTAATATATTTAATTAAATAATATAAAATTTCTAAATTAAATTTATTTCTTAAAGAACTAGATACCTTTAAAAACGAATAACATTTCATTTCTAATATATTATATAAAATAATTTTGTTACATTAACTTTTATAATATATTAACTCTTTTAAAATCGAGAAAATTATATTACATAATTTTTATTTGATAAACCCTGATACACAAGGTACAATAAATTAAATTTTCTTTTAAAATATTAATTTTTCAAATTATTTCAATTTTCTTTCACAATACTATTTAACTATAATTAAAATTATTTTTTCTTTATAAAATACTTAAACAAATCTTTTAATAATTATTTTTAATAATTTATAATAAAAAAAAAATTAATTAATAAACAAAATATAATCAATTTATATTGATTTGCACAAAAATCTTTTCAATGTAAATGAAATGCTTTACTAAATAAGCTTTAAATTGCATTCTAGGTACACTTTCCAGTACATCTACTATGTTACGACTTATCTTACCTTAGTAATAAGAGTGACGGGCGATGTGTGCATATTTTAGAGCTAAAATCAAATTATTAATCTATATAATTTTACTATCAAATCCACTTTCAATAAATTTTTCAAATTTATATCCATTTAAATAATTTTATTGTAACCCATCAATACTTAAATATAAGCTACACCTTGATCTGATATATTTTCTTTTTAAAAATCTTGAAAATTAACTTTCTTATAAAATATTCTAATAACGACGGTATATAAACTGAATACAAACTTAAGTAAGGTCCATCGTGGATTATCGATTACAAGACAGGTTCCTCTGAATAGACTAAAATACCGCCAAATTTTTTAAGTTTCAAGAACATAACTACTACTACCTTAGTTTTTTAAAATACATTTTAAATAATAGGGTATCTAATCCTAGTTTATTAATAAAATTTCTAAGCTTTAATTATTTTATTTAAAATTATTATAAATTTAAAATTTCACCTAATAAATTTATTTTTATTTTATAAAAATCAATTTAACTCTAACAAAAAAAATTTATTTGTATTATTCGTATAACCGCGGCTGCTGGCACAAATTTAGCCAATACTCTTCAATATTACTATTTCTAAGTTTCCTTAATTAATAATATTAATTACTGCGATTAATAAAAAAATTATTTACTATTAAAATAAATAAAAATTCTCACAAAAATTTACATATAAATTAAACTGATAACAAACTTAAAAGCCAAAATAAAACTTTATAAGTTTACAATAAAAATTTAAATTAATAATTTAAATAAATAAAATTTTAATAAATAAATTTATTTAGTATAAAAATATTTAATTAGATATTCATATACAAAAAAAACAAGAAAACTCTATTATTACG